CCTTCGTATCTTAATGCATGTATTTAATTTATTCGGAGCTATTAGAGCGGGATCCACTTTTTGGGGAATATGAGTCGAAGCAATAACAAGGATATTGCTAGTGGAGCATCTTTCAGAATCCCTGGAGAGAGAGTTCACTAATAGACCGAGGGATAAGGCATTCGACGCATGCACAGACAGATCATGAATGTTTGGAATCCAGAGTATGCAAGGAGACATTGCTTTTGCTAATTCGAATGTAAGGGGGATACCAAATCCCTCTCGAATATCCGGATCCGTAGTTAGATCATCCTCCGTCTGCTCTATCTCTATCTCTATATCAAGGTCATCATCGCTATCGCCACTCTCATCAATATCCATATCCATATCTATACTCTCATCAAAAAACCAAGAACCAGAATCACTAAAGTCAAACTCACCGTCTTCCAACTCAAAAAGATCACTCATACGATAAGGACTGTCATCCAGGAACTTGTTCGGAACTATCGTAATGAAAGGAACATAGGAGTTTGTCGCTAGGTATTTGACCAAATAGGAGCGTCCAGTTCCTATAGAACCTATCACTAAAATACCCCTAGAGGGGGATAGGGCTAAGCGGAGCGAAAAGGGTTTTCCATGAGATGGGAAATGCAAAGGATTAGCCCCACACGAGGTTTCTGAATAAGTGATTGTCTGAAAATGAGCAAGGAATATCCGTCTTTCTGCTAAACAGGATCTATTGAACTCATAATTCATTAAATCCTTTTGATGAATGTCAACTAAGTATCGTAAGTAAATGGATCCCGGTTGTTCAACCATTTGATAACTAGAGTCATTCTTTGATAAACGATCACTATGAGTCAGACTCAATAGCATTTGATCAATCCTTTTTTCTGTCGTTAAGGTGGAGAACTGAACCAAGAATTCTCTTTCGGCATCCTCAATCAAATCACTGTTCGCGACCCAGGATTCTATTTTATCATCAATCCAATCAGCGTTCACGTTTTCTCTTTTTCTTATCAATGAATAGATCTCTTTACTTGTACGACTTAGATGTCTCGTATTTCTCGAAAAAATGATTCGATTGATGGGATTTGGTATGATCCTTAGGAAATCGATGATCCCGATGAGATTGAGATTCCAAAATCTCTTCTTAGAACGTATTGATTTGAACTCATAAGCGGGACCGCCACCCAATAGCATGTTAAAAGCAGAACCCCATATTGCTTCTAGAAAATATCCTAATTGTTCCAGAGCAACTAGAAAGAGATTCTTTAACCAGAAAGAATTCCGCTCAGATGTAGGATACCTATCCAGAAGTTTTCGCAACTCAATCATGTATGATGGAATCATCAAAGATTTGATCTTTTCGAAATCTGTCTGTAACTCAGAGGCTAGGGAACCAAAGAGAAGATGTCTACGAACGAGATATCCACCAACAAGAAGAAGGAAAAAAAGGATGAGGAACTCCCCAGCATTTGATGATCTCAGCCATATAGGTGACTCATTATTTCGATGAATCATTTTTTCGGACAGAAGAAGATTCTGTAAACACGGACTCGAAATCTCACGGATACGGATCTTCCATTGTAAAAGAATCGCCCCCAATTTTGTCTGAAGAATCAACCATGGTCTATCCATAATATCATGAAAAATGGATACACATTTTAGACGGATACTTAGCAATAGGTTTGAAAAAGTATCTAAAAGGGCGAATTTTATATATTTGAACCCTGTCGAAGTGAAGAACCATGGCATATATGTTTGGACCCGATTCCAAGATTTTGAGAGATTTGAAAAAGCACGCTCTCGTCGAAGGGTTCTATCCAGCTTCAGTTTCTCATTCTCAACCAATTTTCGACCAAGACTCCATCTCCATTTTTTCCTCTTTTTGGATGGTAAATCTTTCTCAGCACATGGAGTGTGAATCAAACCCATGTTTGAATTGAAATTGCGATAGTGCTTCCCTTCTGAATCAGATAGATTCATATCTGAAAGAGGTGGACAATCAGTTCTTTCAAAATGGAGTCTTTGTCCCTCTGTTAGAGGTGTTCCAGAAATGTCTGCGATCGAGTAAATAGCTCTGAATGGATCGGATCGAATTGGAAAATGGAAAGATTTGTACAAGTTATCCGTTTCGTCACCACTTTGTGGAAAATCGTTAGGTATGAATAGGTTAGATACCTGGGACTCGATTGGTGAAATCGTATCTCGCTCCAAAAAAACATGTTTTTTTTTACCGACGCACAAAGAAAATATTTTGTTGCGAATGAACAAGATATTGAGGAATTGTCCATACGTAAGATCATAATTATTGATAAGGGCCTTTTCCACAGAAAAAGGGAATCTTTTGTTACAATAGAACCAGAAGTGATGTGGATTATTCAAGAATCGAAGTCGATTTGCTTTATAAAAAGAAGATATCAATGAACTTCTATGAAAGGGTTTCACGGGATTCAGCCAATTGTCTCGATCGTGGGATATCGTTGAGAAATAGGAATCCGTGTTCTCAAAGTATTTCCTGCAATTCTTTCTAGTATGGAATGAGTCAATCATCCACTTTATCTTATTGAACAAAAAGGGTGATATTGTGCCTCCATTGATCAATAATTTCGATTTTTGGGAAGTATCATGATCATCCAATAATAAGGGTTTGAATTGATTCAAATGAACGATTTTAACACCTATTGATTCTAACAACTGATTGCAGAGTGGATCATTCGGCCCCTTCAATTCATAGATGTGGATCTCAGACCTATGAATGGGGGTACTTCCGAGACTCACAAAGAAAAAAGGAAGTGACTTCAACAAAAAGAGAAGTGACTTCGACAAAAAGAGAGGTGACTTCGACAAAAAGAGAAGTGACATCTCCAAAGGGAAACGAGGTGACTTCGACAAATCTTCGATAACCTCGGACCAATCAATCCAATATTGATTAATACGTAATCGTAATCGATCGAACACTACTTGAAAACGGCTCTTCGGCTCAGAAATAAAATGTTCCAAATGTTCCTGGAAATTCTTGTTCCCACTGGTCCATTTGTATCTATATGCATTCGGATCCCGATTCATGGATCTCTCGGTTCGAAAACTAAGAGGATCGGACCATTTCTTCTGATCCTTTTTCAAATTCGATAAATGTTGGTTGATCGTATATTTCATTCTAGTTCTATGATTCAGAGTCTCATTTCCTATTGGATCCCCTTTCATTCCATATTCGAAGTTGCGATCGGATCGATTCATTAAAAAGAATCGATTTGATACATTTCTTATGTACCCATAGGTGCTATATTGGATTTGAATCAGATTTCGGATCAATCTAGATTGATTTACTGCCTCCATTATGTTGTTGCTAGCAAATACCACTATTTTAGATTTTGGATCTTCCAAATCATTCCCGCAGGAGATCCGGACCGAAAAAATAGGAGGTAGAACCAAGAAAGATTTCTTTTTCGATTCATCCCCGGAGTGGAATACCTCAGAAAAGGAAAATCCCTTATAATACACCAGATCCGGCTCGGTTATTGATCGAGTGAGTAGATTTGCCATTTCTTTAAATATCTCTTCTGATTCAAAATCGTGGTGTAACGTGTATCCCCCCCTGTGCCGGTCATGGAATAGATGAAATAAATCCAAAAATGGATTTTGGGTCAAGAATGAAATCTTATTGGAATTGTCCATATCCGGTTCATCCTTCGGAACCATATCACATCCCGGATCTAATGAAATAGGATGAATTGAGATGGTCTTTTGTAAATACGTAATTATCTTGAATAGATCCACCATTTCTTTATTTTCCGATCGCCTGGAAGGGACAAAAGAAACATCTTGTTGTTTTTGTTTCTTCAACAATTTATGATCTCTAGTCGACCTCTCAGTAGGATTCGAACCCAGATGAAGTTCTGACCCCAGATGAAGTTCTGACCATCTGTCAGAGAAAAAAGAACGAATTGATCTTCTAGGATTCCAACTAAATTCTTCGATTTCTTCCGTAAGCAGATGATTCGTCATCTGCTTCTCACGTTCCGCGAATAGCCGGGACATTGAGGAATCTCCAGAAGGGCTTTTCGGGAATCGGTCTGATTCTATCTCTCTTCGTTCCGTTTGAAGAAAGGAAGGATCCCAATCCCAAAGAATCGATCTTTCTTTTAGTTGTGGAATCTCTCTTTGATTGAGCAATGTGTGATATTCCGAATCCTCATTACTAATGGAATCGAAATGATCTCTGAATTGATCAGAAGATCCTTTCAATTGGCTAGAATCCGTTACTTGAACGAAACTAGATCTAGATCTTGTGGAATCATATTGAATATTTGACGATACATTCCGTACCTTCCTCCAAAAATACGATTCGTGCGGATTCTTCCCCCAACTAACCAAGAGATCTTGGCGGAATTGCCACATATGAAATTGAGCACAATTTTGCAAAGAAATACCCCAACTCTTTCTCGAGAAGAGATGGGAACCATGCTCAATATCATTTGATTGAATAGTTAACTCAGCTCCGAAGAAACCCTCCGCTTCCATTGGTCTTTTTTCACGAAAAGCAGGCATGAGATAACAAATCCAGTGTTTCACTAAGATTTCGAATAGCTGTCCCGAATTCAAGTTGATTCTGTTTCGCTTCTTCCTCGGAGAAAGGCCATCAAACAATTCCCAATCGTGGTCCCTGCGGATCGGATCATCCGTCGTATAGGATACAAAAAGAAACTCCAGATCTTGGATATCTTTCTCTTTGAATGAGATCTGAATTCCAGCTATGGTTTCTTTCGATATCTTACAACTAGAATCCCTATTTTTTCCGATCCGGTTCCTCCACCACCGCGAACCCCAGTTAGATTCAGGCATGATACACTTTTGAGTTATTGGGAGAACCCAAGGACTCTCTTTCGGATCCATGAAACAACTCTCAGCGATCTTTTTCCCTTTTGGAAGATACAGGAGCGAAACAACCAACCTATTGATATTGGAAGACCCAAATAATGTATCATTTCTGGGTCCAATGGAATTCATAGGGATAG